ACATTTGTTGATTCCAAATTAAGAGCAATACCTACTGTACCCTCTTGAAATTCTACTAATTCACCCGCCATTACTTCATCAAGACCATGAATACGAGCAATGCCGTCACCTACTTGCAGTACGGTACCGGTATTTACAATCTTTACTTCTCTATTATATTCCTCAATTCGCTCACGGATAATCTTACTAATTTCGTCGGCTCGAATTGTTACCATGAGTTTTTCTTACTTAGTTAAAAAAAAAATAATACCTAGAGTCGAAGGACTAATCGGTTATTTCCCCCAACATGCCAATATTGGCACGTATAGTACGTAAATGTAACTCGTTGTTCAAACAACTGCTAAGAGTTCCTAGAGCCCCTTGTAAGGCTTGTTGGAAAACCCGTTGTCGGACTTGATTAATCACCCTTTGTTGTTCAAAATGAATAGTTTCGTTTTTGTAATTTTCTAGTTGTTTCAAAGTCTTAGAAGTGGAATTAATAAAATTAATTCTTTCTCGTTCTATCTCAGAGTATCCATTGACTCGAAACTGATCTGCCTCCATTTCCACTTTTCGTAAGCGTGTCCGGGCCTTTTCCAGCTGTTCAATGGCTCCCCCACGTAGTTCTTCTGAATTTCGAATAGTATTCAAGATCCTCTGTTTTCGATTATCTAATAAATCACTTAATGAAAGTAGATTCTCTTTCCATTCATTTAAAAACTTCCATGATCCCTTCCCGAACCAAACATGAATCTTTCGATTCATTTGGCTCTCACGCTCAATTACTTAAATTACTTATGATAAATTCCCATATCTTTTTTTGAATGTAATGAGCCTATCCTCTACTCTCTTCATATTCCAAAATAAAAATATCAAAACCAATCACTAATCCAAAACCAAAAAAGTCGGAGGACTCTTCTGACCAAACAAAAATATGTAATTGTCAACAAAGTTGTTTCTTTTTTTTTATCCAAAAATCCAAAAAGGGTTTTCTTCCTTTAATACACAATACATAGGTCGTCGATTCATCATTGGATAAAAGGGGGTTTAATCCCAATTTTTGTAATAAGCGGTTCAAATCATTTTATCCATATGAGTGTTCTTATATAGATAAATTATTCATTTTGAAAGCATCTCTATATTAATATTCATATTGTGGTAGAAAGAGTACCATGCTGCGTCTGGACTTCAAACGATTTAGCTTTAACCATAGTTGTTAATGGTCCCACATTTTTGGTTGATAGAGAATCAAAGCGGATTTACCAACGAATAACGAAATGCTATGGTTCTTGCATATGATTTCTTTATTCAGAAGTCATTCGTGAGATAATGTACCTGCTTTTCCTAGTTATAAAAAAAAAGTACAGCTGGTTGGATCCAGCCTATTCTTGAAATAAACAACTCGCACACACTCCCTTTCCAAAAAAAACCAATACCCCAAGCACTACACTTAGATTTATTAGATTTGTTGCTAAAATATCGGTATTAAACCCGAAACTCCCGGCGGATGGCCAGTGGCCTAAAGAAACGAAAGAATCGGTTACATTTTTCATATGATCTCCTCTTATAGATAGACTAAAAAAAAAGAACAGAGTTCTTTTTGTATCGCCCTGCCCCCCCTTTGATATATTTAAAATATATATAATATATATATTTTACTATTTATAAATCGAGCCAAAAAAGATTCGATTTATAAATGGTGAATTACCCCCTTCTTTATTTAAACCCTTCCTAAAAAATAGAAAAGGGGGTTCCTTAGACTACGAACGGAAGGGATGAAAGAGAGTGAGTATGCTAATTCCTCATCCACAAATAAGCCCTTCCCGTGGGTTATTGCTTTTTCGAATTTATAAGATTAAACAAAAGGATTCGCAAATAAAAGTGCTAATGCTACAACCAGGCCATAAATTGTTAAAGCTTCCATAAAAGCTAGACTAAGCAATAAAGTACCTCGTATTTTTCCCTCCGCCTCAGGCTGTCTCGCGATACCTTCTACAGCTTGGCCCGCAGCAGTACCTTGACCAACTCCAGGTCCAATAGAAGCAAGCCCTACAGCCAATCCAGCAGCAATAACGGAAGCGGCAGAAATCAGTGGATTCATGATAAGTTCCTCATACAAAAAAAATGGTTAATGATACAGTCAGCCGATGAATTATAACTTAATATTCCATCGCTACAATTCATCCAGTCGAAGTCACTACAAATTTAAAATTGAAGTAATAATCTTATTCAAGGATCAAAACTACTTTACTTCGATATCTCTTTTTTAGTTCCTATCGACAAAGTCTTTGCGAATCCGTACGACTTTCGTCCGTCCATTTCTTTGTTCCGAACCATTCTTTGAATTCTTCGATTTTTTTCTTGATTTCATCTGTTTATTCATTGAACTCACAGTCCCAGAGGATACGGAAAGACTTCTATTGGAATAGCCATCAAATGGAAATTTCTAGTAGTAGGGCAAATTGAATATCTCTTTAGTTCATATATAACTAGTCAATATTTAATATCAATCACCTATACATGTCTTTCTTCCATAACGTAAACCAACTCTTCATTCATCTTAAATTCAATCGAATTCGAGAATTATGCGTCGAAAAACAAGTTGACTTATAGCATAGTGCCTTTTTACATATAATATACCTAGTAAAACCTCCCTCTCCGATCCGAATCACCCTATTTTTTATGAATCCCTTTTTTGTTTGTAAATACTTCTTCCCCTTTCTTTATCATTCTCCCGCATGGATACAATCTAAATAGACAAATTGCTTAGGCCGAATCAGTGGATAGAAATATCATTATTTGATTAATCTAAGTTCACGCAATTTATTATTTCTGAAAATTTTATTTTGGTCAATCGCTGAAGAAAATCAACTGAAAGGGGAATCCTTCTATAAAGCACCCCTCTTTTTTTACTCACACGTCGTAAACCACAAGAATTCTTATTCAAATTCTGATTCCGAATAGGAAATATTAGGATTGGCCGACCAGCAATATAAAATGAATATCTATTCAGGAGAGAATGGTATAATATAAGTGGATCAACCAAGAATTTTAGGAAAAAGATCTTTTAGATCTCTTTCCCTTTTTTTTTACAACTCTCTACTCTAATATCTTTGGCTATTACTCTAGATTGTATATAGTGAGTTGTATATTTAGATTTCCTAATTAGATTAGATTAGATTTTTTTTGAGCCACGCATACATTACCTTGGGATAAGCTAAAAAAGAATCTTTCAAAAACTAGTCAATGATGGCCCTCCATGGATTCCCCTATATAAGCCGCGGCTAAAGTTGAAAAAATCAGAGCTTGAATACCACTTGTAAATAATCCAAGGAACATGACAGGTATAGGAACCACTAAAGGTACTAAAGAAACAAGAACAACAACTACTAATTCATCAGCTAATATATTTCCGAAAAGTCGAAAACTAAGTGATAAAGGCTTTGTGAAATCTTCTAAGATGTTAATGGGTAAAAGGATTGGGGTTGGTTGAATATATTTCCCGAAATAACCCAATCCCTTTTTGGTAAGACCCGCATAGAAATATGCCACTGACGTGAGTAAAGCCAAAGCAACAGTAGTATTTATATCATTCGTGGGTGCGGCTAACTCCCCATGAGGTAATTGTATGATTTTCCAAGGTAAAAGCGCTCCTGACCAATTAGAAACAAAAATAAATAGAAACATTGTTCCAATAAAAGGAACCCAGGGGACATATTCTTCTCCAATTTGAGTTTTACTCACATCTCGAATGAATTCAAGTACATATTCGAAGAAATTCTGACCACCGGTCGGAATGGTTTGTGGGTTCCGAACAGTTAGAGTAGCTGAACCCAATAAGATAGCAATTACAACCCAAGAAGTAATAAGTACTTGGCCGTGGACTTGAAAACCTCCTATTTTCCAATAGAAATGTTGGCCTACTTCCACACCAGAAATATCGTATAACCCCTTTAGTGTGTTGATAGAACAGGATAGAACATTCATATTGCCCTCTTAAAAAAATATAGCTTTAAAGAAAATTATTTTGATTCAAACGTCTCTTTCTCTACGTGACTACTTGAATCCCATATATATTTATAATACCAATTCAATTCTTGAATACAACGAATCACATAATATCCCCAGTTTTTTATCTCTTTTTTGAGATCCAAAAAGAGTATCTGATATTCATAAATAGTAACTGATTACAAAACTCTATGAAATTTCCAAAGTAAGTTAAGTTTTTTATCTTATTATTAAATTATATGATGATGATTATGAATTACGGATTTCTTATATAACTAGAACGCCCTTCACGAATTGCGAATACTAATTTGTTAAGAATTAATCGAATTGAAGATATAGCGTCATCGTTGGCTGGAATCGAAATATCTGCAAGATCGGGGTCACAATTTGTATCGATTAAACAAATTGTTGGAATTCCCAAAGTGATACATTCTTGAAGGGCCGTATATTCTTCGTGTTGATCAATGATGATTACAATATCTGGTAACCCCGTCATATATTTAATCCCGCCCAGATATGTTTGCAAGTGAGATAATTGTCTTTTCAACACGGCCGCATCTCTTTTCGGAAGACGATGGAGTCTCCCTGTTTTTTGTTCTGTTCTCAAGTCTCTAAACTTATGAAGTCTCGTTTCTGTAGTGGACCAATTCGTTAACATACCGCCAAGCCATTTTTTATTAACATAATGACACCGAGCCCTTATTGCAGCCCATGCTACTAGGTCAGCTGCTTTATTTTTAGTGCCAACGATTAAGAATTGTTTTCCCTTACTTGCTGCATCAAAAACCAAATCACAGGCTTCTGATAAAAAACGAGCGGTTCTAGTAAGATTTATAATATGAATACCTTTACGCTTTGCAGAAATATAAGGGGCCATTTTAGGATTCCATTTCCTAGTACCATGTCCAAAATGAACTCCGGCCTTCATCATCTCTTCCAAATCGATGTTCCAATATCTTTTTGTCATTTCTCCCCACACCCCCCTCTTAAAAAAAAAAAAAAAAAGAGACGAG